CGATGTCAACCTATTGGTACTAATGAAGTAGGATTTACCTTCAATACAGAACCTATAGATGTAACCTTTTGCTCAATACTAAAATAGATAATTGAAGCATCTAAGGCTGCATCAATCGAAGATACACGACAGAAGGAATTGCTCTATCTTTAAACTTCACCTTCACCAAGCGTAGGTTTCTTTCACTAATTTTTTTTAGATTCCTAATTACGTTCTTTTTCTCGTAAAACTGAGAAGTAAAAAAAACAAGAAAAAATCAAATCGCACCATCTCTGTAATAGGTAAATGCCTTTTTTTCTCCTGAAGTTGTCGGAATTATTTTTAATAAAATATTGGCTACAATTGAAGAGGTCTTATCAATAAAATTTCCATTTATTCGAGATCTAGGCATAATTAGTAATTAATTCTATAATTATTCTCATCCCCCTTCGGGGAAAAAAAAAATTCCACAAAAAAAGGAATGGTACAGTACAAAATAACATAAAAACAGACTAATTAGAAAAACGTAGGTCCCAAATTGTCCACCTTTTTTTGACAAAGATGAAATAATTGAATCAGATTAGATTTCATTACAATTTTTTAGTATACCAATGACCAAAACTCTTACTATTTCATTTAAGTTGAAGAACCAAGCTTCCTATGAATTAGGATAACTCAAAAAGTTTTTCTTTGGTTATGATCCAAAAAGTAAAAAGAATGGAATAATCATTCCATGATAAAATCAAATTCAAACAAAGTAACCATCCCTTTTGTTTGTATAACGTATATGTGCCACACCATAAAATAAAAATAGAAAAAGGAATCGTCCGATTCATGAATTTTGAAATGACTCGCTATTCATTCGGGTTTTGGTCAGAAATAAGATTCTGTAGGAGAGATGGCCGAGTGGTTCAAGGCGTAGCATTGGAACTGCTATGTAAACTTTTGTTTACCGGGGGTTCGAATCCCTCTCTCTCCGTTTCTTTTCATTCATCAACATTACCAACTACAATGTGTCAAATCAAATAAGAATTTATATCATTATTCTAACTAACAGTAAGACCTTTAATTTCATAGAGATTCTCTATCCGTAATTCAATCCATACGTAAAATACAAAGAGAAATATCATATTTCTATTGAAAAAAAAAAAATCCTATTGCCCTTTTGTGATACGTGAATGAGATAGGGCGCAAGGTACTCTATTTACTTCAGCGAAAGGAGTCAAAATTTTATACTTTTTATTTTCGTTAGAATCAAGTCTGACGGGAATAATATTCTACGACCAACAACTCATTTATTTTCAAACCGATCAATTTACTATCTATTATTTGATTTACAAATCCTTTATATTGTAAGGAGTCAATAGTCAAATGGTTTGGCAATTCCCCGTGGGGGGATGAAACAAGAGAATTTTTAATCAGAGCTTTCGATCTTTCTTTATCCTTCGTAGTAATAATATCTCTGGGTTTGCAACGATAACTTGGTATATCCACTATACGACCATTAACTAAAATGTGTCTATGGTTAACTAATTGTCTGGCTCCAGGAATGGTCGAAGCCATACCTAATCGAAAAAGTATGTTATCCAAACGCATCTCAAGCAGTTGTAGTAAAACCTGGCCGGTTGACCCTTTGGCTTTTCCAGCAATATGCACATATTTAAGTAATTGTCGCTCTGTAAGACCATAATGAAAACGCAATTTCTGTTTCTCTTCTAAACGAATACGATATTGCGATCTTTTTCCAGAGCGCAATTGGGTTTGAAGATCACTTCTGGATCTGGGTCTTTTACTAGTGAGTCCCGGTAAAGCCCCCAGCCGGCGTATTTTTTTGAAACGAGGTCCTCGGTAACGGGACATATAAAGGCTCCTTTTTAATTCACTTTCCTTTAATGAAATTTCAATTCAGACTGAACTAAAGGATCAGCAAAACAAAACTCAATCTACTGAAGTACTACAAAACAGAATAAACTAAATTTTATAAATATTCGTATTTTTGTATATATTTGTATATATATAGGAAATTCAAGTTAAGACTACGTTTTCCAATTTTTTCTGTAGAAGATCTAATTGTTCTAGTCAACTTTTTTTATTCATAACTATAGCTGCAAGTTACCATGACATAATAGATTGGTGACCCGGCATTTAGAGAAAGCGAAAGTAGAGATTTTCAATCATGGAAAGAGCCGGCTATCGGAATCGAACCGATGACCATCGCATTACAAATGCGATGCTCTAACCTCTGAGCTAAGCGGGCGGATATAAGAGCAATACAGGAAACTTCGGATCTTAGCTATTACCTAGCGACTCTTCTTCTTTGCGACTCTTCTTCTTTTTTTTTTTTTTTTTCATTTCTTGATTATTTCAATTTTTTCTATTTTTTAGTTATTAGTTATAGATTTTAGATTCTATTTATAAAATAGAAAATAAAATTCTTTAGATCTAGATAAATTTGATATCTAAATAGAAATCCAATTTCATATATATTATATATGAAAGAAAAAATAGGAAATTCAAATACAAATATTCGATAGAATATTCAAAAAGAATTTCCTATTTAAATATTCCTTAAAAAAAAAAATTAAGAATTAGATTCTATATTCTATTTTTTTTTTTTAGAATTTCATATTCATAATAGTAAGAATTCAAAATGGAATTCTTAATATCAAATATGATCTGAAATGAAATCTTCAATACTATAATACTATATACTATTAATACTATTATGAATAATTCATTTATTACCATTAGAATTGTATAATTCTAATCGTGGAACTATAAAACAATACTTGAAAACTTGAAATTTAGATTTCAAGTAACGAAACTATCTATATCCTAATAGATAAATTAGATAATATAGTGAAAAGAGAATCATATTCTATTGATTTCTATTCGAATAATGGAAATCAACGACTAAAACTTATAAAAATTTGGATTCTAGAATTATACACAATAGGACGAAGAAGGAATATTGGTCGTTCCACTATTTTAAATAGTATTGTCAAAAGTAAGGATTAGGAAAGGCATAGATATATGTGAGATATATCTATCCATATTGAATTGTGGATAAATTAATGATAGAATAGAGGGTGGGCATAAAAATAAAATAGCAGCATACACTTTTTCAATATAGGAATCATTACCTAATGAATTCAACAGTGCCAAGATCAACGAAAGAGGTGGATGGAATTACAACTGGATCCTTGTCTTAAAGTCTCAAAGCAAAGGGGGATATGGCGAAATTGGTAGACGCTACGGACTTGATTGGATTGAGCCTTGGTATGGAAACCTGCTAAGTGGTAACTTCCAAATTCAGAGAAACCCTGGAACTAAAAATGGGCAATCCTGAGCCAAATCTTTGTTTTGATAAAAAATACAAAATGAGAATAAAAAGGGATAGGTGCAGAGACTCAATGGAAGTTGTTCTAACGAATGAAATTTACTACGTTAGATTAGTAGCTAAAATACTTCTATCAAAAGAAAAGATTGAAATGACAGAAAGGATGACCTTATATACCTAATACGTACGTATACATACTTACATAGCAAGCGATTAATCACATTTCTTTCTTCTTTCTTTATATTACTATTATCTCATCTACTATTAGGATATGAGTATTAGTATTAGTATGAGTATAGGATAAGGATATATAGAGAAACCCTCTATCTTCTATTTTTTTTTATATTCTATATTAATTAGAAATTAATTAGAATTATAAACTATGAAAAATTTCAATTCTAATTGAAGTTGAAAAAAGAATCAAATTCAAATATTCAGTGATCAAATGAGTTATTTGAGTCATTCCAGAGTTTTATATATTTTTTGAAGATGAATCGGACGAGAATAAAGAGAGAGTCCCATTTTACATGTCAATACCGACAACAATGAAATTGAGAGTAAGAGGAAAATCCGTCGAATTGAAAAATCGTGAGGGTTCAAGTCCCTCTATCCCCAAGAAAAGCCCATTTTAATTCCTCATTCTTTCTTTACTCTCATCCTATTTTTTTATCAGTTGCTCAGTTCAAACAAAATTAAATATCTTTCTAATTTCATTCACTCTGTTCTTTCACAAATGGATCCGAATAGAAATCCTCCTATCTTCTTCCAATTTCAATCCAATTTTCTTTGTTTTTATTTGTATAGATACGAGACCTGCACAAATGAACATATATGTTCAAGGAATCTCCCTTACTTAATAATTCATTTAATTATTCACAGTTCATATCATTATCTTTACATTTACAAAGAAAGTTTTCTTTTCGAAGATCTAAGAAATTAAAGGGGACTAGGTCCAATTTGTTAAGACTTTCTTTTTTAGTTCTTTTCGTTTACATAGATACAAGTACTCTGCTAGGATGATGCAGGGTACTGGTCGGGATAGCTCAGTTGGTAGAGCAGAGGACTGAAAATCCTCGTGTCACCAGTTCAAATCTGGTTCCTGACACATAAATAATTTATTGAATAGATATTCTTTCTTTTTTTTTTCATTTTTTCCTCTCTGTTCCTAATTTTCTTAAAGGATGTTAAATTTTCCTATATATCAAATCTAATAGCTAAAAATATTCAATCAAAGAGTGGAAGGATAGGGATAAAAAGGGGATGTATTTCAAACACAGTACAAAGAAACTCCGATTCTTTTCATTTCATCTCTTTTGTCTTTTATTTCCTATTTTTTTTTCACTCTTGCTCAAGTTACTTTCCGGGGTCCCTACTAAATGATGCGCGTGGTACAAAGTTCATGGTGCAGAAATCTTTTGAGCCATCCTATTGTTTTTGCTCATACAAAATGTATAGAATATTTTTCCAATTGGGGAAAAGCAATGAAAGCCTCTTTTTCTTTTTTCTTTTGGCCCACCCACAATACAAATAAAAATCCAGTTATTCTTTTTATCTAGAAAGTAATGTAAAAATGTTCTTTGATTGAAATGAAATCTGGAGTCGTGTCGTATAAGTAAAAAGAAGTAAAAAGGGGGTTTCTTATCATTCAATGAGCATCTTGAATTTCATAGAAATTGGGCGT